CAATTTTTTCTCAAAATACGAAAGAAGAAAAATCTAAAAAATATTCTTTTTTCTTTGTGGTTATAATGCCAAAATATCAAGTCGGCTCATTCGTGTTTATATTATTGATCATTACGGGCCTCTTGAATCTTCTATTTACCTATTTTTTTTTATTTGTGTGTAATGCGACTTTACTCTTGTTTTCTTTATTATTTATTGATAGGAATTCTCTTGTTAAGACCCTATGAATCAATTAAAACCACAGATTCATACTAGAACCACGATGAGTCAATAAAACCTTCCAAAACAAAAAAAAAAAAAAGTTCAAAAATTCTCTGAGTAAGAACCTTTGGATCATCACTTATTAAATGATTTTTAATAATTATAATAATAAAAGAATAAACGGGAGTTGGAAAAAAAAAATTGTTGATTTATCACTTTTAACCCTTTTTTGGGAAGTCCGGCCGCGAGGTCTGATAAGTATGAATCATAGTTATAATATTTTTGAATTTATTTCATATATTACGTGCTCCAGGTACTAAGATACTAGGCTCGACTGAATATCCAACTAAATAAAACCATTTTGATCAAGATGACAGATTTTTTTTTCTGTAGTATCCATAGGATCAATTATAACAAGTCACACACTCATATTCCGGAAATACATAAAAAAAAAAAAAATTCCACGATCGAACTACCAAACAAGAGTGGGATAAAAACGGGAGACCCACAATATTTCTATTGATCGGTTATTTAGGAGTTCTTGTGAATCAAATCTAATTCATTGAAATTCCGTCCAGTAAAATGGAAGAATTATAAATCTCCAAAATAATAGACAAAAATATCGCAAATAGAGCCATCGCAACACCCATCAAAGGAGTAGTTCCCCAACCAGGAGCTACTTTTCCATATTCCGAATTCAATGGTTTCAGTAAATCCCCTATAATCGTTCGTCTTGAACCAGATCTAGAACTATCCTCAACTGTTTGTGTAGCCATAAATTCTATTTTGTATTGATTGAGCTCTGTTGACTTTGTATACAATTCCATTGTAAATAAATGATCTTATCATAGATCCATTGTGGTCTTGAAATTATATAAAAATGGAAACAGCAACTCTAGTTGCCATCTCTATATCTGGTTTACTTGTAAGTTTTACCGGGTATGCCTTATATACTGCTTTTGGGCAACCCTCCCAACAACTAAGAGATCCATTCGAGGAACATGGGGACTAGTTGAAGTAAAGAGCCTCCTAATATTGGGAGGCTCTTTACTTCAATTGAGATAATGAAAAATCATTTCAGCTTTTTAGTTGGAACTTTAGGTGGTTCGCGAAAAAAGATAGCGAAAAAAATGATTCCTAGAGTCGAGACTAAGAGGAATGTATAAACCAATGCTTCCATAGATTTAATTTCGGTTTACAATTATAGCTTCCATACCTATTTATTGGGAAATTTTTTCCGGATAAAGTTCAAGACAAAAGTCAAAAAAACAAAAAGGCAGCAATCAAAATCAAGATTTATCCGGTACCCTATCTATGTCAAATCACAAAAATAAAGGCAAAAAATAACCAAGCAATGTTATATCAGACTACTTGTCTTCTTGTAGTTGGATCTCCAAGTTTTTGGAATGCACCAAACTCTACTTGCGCATCCAAATCTGGATCAATACCAGCAAAGACATCTCTGAACAAGGTTCTAGCACCATGCCAAATGTGTCCGAAGAAGAAGAGCAAAGCAAACGAAGCATGCCCAAAAGTAAACCAACCCCTTGGACTACTACGAAAAACCCCATCGGATTTCAAAGTAGCACGATCTAATTCAAAAATTTCACCCAATTGAGCCCGTCTAGCATATTTTTTCACAGTAGCAGGCTCACTATAACTGATTCCATTGAGTTCACCGCCATAGAACTCAACAGTTACACCTACTTGTTCAACACTATACTTCGATTCTGCCCTTCTAAAAGGAACATCAGCTCTAACAATTCCGTCTCCATCTACCAAAACAACCGGAAATGTTTCAAAAAAAGTGGGCATACGACGTACAAAAAGTTCACGCCCTTCTTTATCTTTAAAAATGGGGTGTCCTAACCACCCAACAGCTATTCCATCCCCGTTGTCCATGGAGCCCGCTCTGAATAATCCACCTTTTGCGGGATTATTGCCGATGTAATCATAAAAAGCTAATTTTTCAGGAATTTTAGACCAAGCTTGGGATAAACTTTGATTTTCGGCTAGGCCAGCACCTACTCTTCGATATATTTCTTGCTGGAAGTATCCCTGATCCCATTGATAACGAGTAGGACCAAATAATTCAATGGGGGTAGTTGATGAACCATACCACATAGTTCCAGCAACAATAAAAGCTGCGAAAAAGACAGCAGCAATACTACTGGAAAGGACTGTTTCAATATTTCCCATACGTAATCCTTTGTATAGACGTTGGGGCGGACGGACACTAAGATGGAACAGGCCCGCCAATATACCCAATGTACCTGCTGCAATATGATGAGAGGCTATTCCTCCCGGAACAAAAGGATCAAACCCTTCCACACCCCACGCTGGATTAACAGATTGTACCCTTCCGGTTAATCCATAAGGATCGGACACCCATATTCCAGGACCATATAATCCTGTTACATGAAATGCACCAAAACTAAAGCAAGCCACCCCTGCAAGAAATAAATGAATTCCAAAAATCTTCGGTAAATCCAAAGAAGGTTTTCCTGTACGTTCATCACAAAATATTTCTAGATCCCAATACACCCAATGCCAAATAGCTGCCAAGAAGCATAAGCCAGAAAACACAATATGTGCTCCGGCCACACCTTCGTAACTCCAAATACCCGGATTCGTTATAGTCCCTCCTGTGATACTCCAACCGCCCCATGAATTGGTTATTCCTAAACGAGTCATGAAGGGTATAACGAACATACCTTGTCTCCACATTGGATCAAGAGCAGGATCAGAGGGATCAAAAACCGCTAATTCGTATAGAGCCATTGAACCGGCCCAACCAGCAACTAGAGCTGTATGCATTATATGAACAGAAAGCAAACGACCGGGATCATTCAATACGACGGTATGAACACGATACCAAGGCAAACCCATGGAAAAATACCTCTTTAGCAACGAAAAATAGACACTATGTAACTTTATTGCACTAAAAAAAACTAGTAGTAGGCTATGAACCTCCCCCCTTCAGGGGATTATATCAGAGAAAGGATTACTATTTTGTCTATTCTTTTAGTAATAATGGAAAAATTAGGTTCGTAGGAACAAAAAGAAGCAGATCTATTCTATACCCGATAAGTACCAATACGCAATGGTGAGTCGGAGTTGATCCTATTTTCTATGAGTGAATGCATACAGATTTGTTCATCATACAAAAAAAAAAAAAAAAAAGACCTATTCGAAAGAATTTTCCTTTATTAATTCTGTCTTACTTTTTTATGAACTTATTCAATTTATATATAAAATATGATAAAAAAAGGTAAAATCTGATAAAGACAAATCTTATTTATTACGACAATAAACCTGTGGTTACGCTTCCATATCAAAGTGAGCTATAGTACTTAATTTTTTTTCTTTCATTTTATGCCTATTGGTGTTCCACAAGTACCTTTTCGAAGTCCTGGAGAGGAAGATGCATCTTGGGTTGACGTATAGTGCGGCTTGTCAGATATATTGGGTCATATGGGATTTCCCCGTTCTCTCCCCCAATCGAGATATCCTCTCTTTCGCCCAAGAAAGATTGATTGAATTATCAAAAATTTGGAGCGTGAAGTGTAATGTAATTAGATCTATTTTTTTTTGAGGGGGTATACAGATTAATCTTATCAATTAGAAAAATTTATGGTTTGCTTAGTTGGACCAATAAAATGAAGTATAGAGGCTCCGTTTAGAAAAAACCCAATTTTGAATATATGGATTCGATAGTTACTACTTGTATCCTATTTTAGTTATAAATAGCAGTGATCTAAAACTGCTAATCAATCGAGTCATATCATGAATACGTTGAATATTTGGTGTAAAAAACATAAAAATAATGAAAAACAAAAAGAAGTCGTAGTAAAAAGACATGGTATTTAGGCATTTGTCCTATATGTGCAAATCCAAATCAGGCGTATCTGTTACTCGGAGTATAGCATAAACCTAAAAGAATTGAAGTGAAGAAGCCCATTCAAAAACAAGAAAATTACATCGTAATTTCAATTGGATTTCGATGAAAGAATACATCAATGAAAAGTTAGGTCAATAAATTGAATGAATTTTTTTTTTTTTTTTTAGTATAGATTAAAGGAGCCAAAACGAATCTTTCTTGAAAAAAGGAAGGGAATAAAAAGCCCGTTCATTAGAAGTTAAAAAGATCTCGCTAAACTAAAAAAGACTAGAATCTAAACATTGATTCTTTTTTTTTTTTCTCAATTTTTGTTGAACCGTATGCATCAAAAGGCGCATGTACGGTTCTTAAGGTATACAATTTTATCCTAATCAACCGACTTTATCGAGAAAGATTACTTTTTTTAGGCCAAGAGGTTGATAGCGAGATCTCAAATCAACTTATTGGTCTTATGGTATATCTCAGTATAGAGGATAATACCAAAGATCTTTATTTATTTATAAACTCTCCCGGCGGATGGGTAATACCCGGAGTAGCTCTTTATGATACTATGCAATTTGTGCGACCTGATGTACAGACAATATGCATGGGATTAGGCGCCTCAATGGGATCTTTTATTCTAGTCGGTGGAGAAATTACCAAACGTCTAGCATTCCCTCACGCTCGGCGCCACTGCTTTTTTAGTTTAATTTGAGACAAAAAATAAAACAAAACTATGCCTTCGCCATATAAAATATGAATATTAAGTAATAATAGCATGGCACTTTGAATTCGATATGAGACCCTTTTTTATTCTTTTGTTTTTTCTAAATCTTTAAGATTCTGTATCGAAACAGTAGTATGAGATAAAAGGAATTTCCTGTTTTATTTGATCTGATCTATCGAGGGCCTCCTCTTTCAGCGTCACAAACTTTTTTGTTTTCACAAAAGAAGACTCTTAACAATATTTCGATTATGAAAGAATATGAAAAAAAATAAAAAAAATTATTTATTTGAATTACAAAAAAAAAAGAAACTTCGGGATTGCTGAATAAAAGACAAAAAATAATAAAGCAACGGAGCCATCATAGTATTTTAAAATTACTTCAAAATAAAAGGAAGGGTGGTTATTGGATCATTTACTCCTCTGGGTCTGATAGATCCTATATTTTCTATTTCTTCTATCAAAGGTAAAAATAAATTCCATTGTGAAGCCGTATGCAATGCACAAAAGATGCCTGTACGGTTGTTTCAATTTATCTTTTTTTTCTTTAACTCATCATGTGAAATAGAGAAACCATTTATTAAATCATCAGGGTAATGATCCATCAACCTGCTAGTTCTTTTTATGAGACACAAACGGGAGAATTTATCTTGGAAGCGGAAGAACTACTGAAGTTGCGGGAAAGCATCACAAAAGTTTATGCACAAAGAACAGGCAAACCCTTATGGGTTATATCCGAAGACATGGAAAGGGATGTTTTTATGTCAGCAACAGAAGCCCAAGCTCATGGAATTGTTGATCTTGTAGCCGTTGAATAAAAAATAGAAAGAAGGTATTTTATACAAATCCCAAATTTGAGATTTTATCTTCTTACTGGGTTTAATAGAATATTTTCTATTAATTAATCTAGTATTATTAATACTATTAATTATTAATATAGAATCTAGAACTAATTCATAATCATCCGGTTAGGATCGATCTAAACCAATTCATTATGTATATGATTCAACATGCCAACCATTAAACAACTTATTAGAAACACAAGACAGCCAATAAAAAATGTCACCAAATCTCCCGCCCTTGGGGGATGTCCTCAGCGTCGAGGAACATGTACTAGGGTGTATGCGCGACTCGTTCAGATCATAGACTGGCACAAAAGAAAGGAAACTATTTTTCCAGTATCAGTGATCAATACCAGTGAATGAATAGGATAGAATGGAAGGGTTACATTGACTATCTAAAAAAAAATAAAAAAAAAAATAAAAAAAGATTTCTCGTACCCTTTATTGCGTATCAAATTTATGGTTTATATTGGTGCAAATCCAATCACCTCCGTTTTAAATTTAAGATGAGAAAGAATTCCCCATTGGTAATAAATGTTTATCCATTACGCGGAGGAAATCCTATTTAACAGAAGTATTATATTATATCCTTCTTCTTGCAAAAACGGACTAAGAAGGTTAGTTACCCAGCGAATCTTCATAATTAAATACCGTTACTGCATAGGTAGATCTCATTGTGAAAGAACGATAATTCATGGGTAGAGCCAAAGAACGTGAACTGTACAAGTTAACAATAGAAAAGAATGAGCTCCGGTGTATAGAAAGGACCTCACCGTTTAAGAACTAACCATAGAAACGATGGAACCCACTTTTTCTTTATCCATTATCCATTTCTATTTATTTTTTGATTTACTTTTAATATGTTTTTTTGGTATTTAGTATCAATACAATTTTTTATTATGAGATGAAATGCCTCCCCAAAAAAGAAAAAAAAAATAGTGGTCGGGAAGGTTATAGTAGCAAAAGCCATTGGAATTTTTTTTTTATACATTGGAAAAATCCGTTTTGTTATTAATAGACTAGGAAAGGAATAACTGAAAGAAAAGAAATCAATTAGTTATTCATCAAAGTTTTATTTATTCAATGACCAGAATTAAACGAGGATATATAACTCGGAGACGTAGAACAAAAATGCGTTTATTTGCATCAAGTTTTCGAGGGGCTCATTCAAGACTTACTCGAACTATTACTCAACAGAAAATAAGAGCTTTGATTTCATCTTATCGGGATAGAGTTAGGAAAAAAAGGGATTTTCGCCATTTATGGATCGCTCGAATAAATGCAGTAGTTCGAGACAGTAAAGTATACTATAATTATAGTGGATTAATACACAATCTGTACAAGAGGCAGTTGCTTCTTAATCGTAAAATACTTGCACAAATCGCTATATTAAATAAGAATTGTCTTTATATGATTTCAAATGAGATTAGAAAATAAGAAGAGTTGCAAAAATCCATCGGATAAATAGAGTTCCCTGCAGAATGAACTTCGGGAAAGTAGAGTAGAAATTAGTATGATAAATATCATCAAATTCTCAAAATGAATAAGGATGCTCAATAAAAAAAAAGATTGATTCTTCTTACCTCATTATTTTTTTTTATTCTTACCACAAGAAAATAAAATCTAGGTTCTCGTATTTTTTGAACAAAGCATCAATCCTACTTTGAGCGTTTGGATTTTCATTTTTATTCAATTGAAGAGTAAGGGTAAGCTTATTTATTTCTGGTTCTAAGACCAATAGTTCTAGCGATTGCCTCACTTCTTTCAAATTGTTTTTCATTATTAAGAAAAGGTAACAAAGATAAAATACGAGCTTGTTTTATAGCAATAGTAATTAATCGTTGCTGTTTTAAAGTCAATCTATTTACTCGTCTAGATAATATTTTTCCTTGTTCACTAATAAATCGACTAATTAAACTCATGTTTCTATAATCAATTCGATCCCCCGATTGAATCGGGGGCAAACGCCTACGAAAAGATCGTTTGGATTTAAGAAGGAGTCGCTTGGATTTATCCATGGTTTGTTTATTCCTTATCCCGAATATCCTATTTCAATCAGATCAAAAAAACCGATTTAAAATTAAGAAATAGGATTTCTTTTTTTTTTTATTTTTATTAAATAGAAAATGTATTTTCTATATGTCATTTTTCATTTTCCTTGGAATGGAAGGGTTACACACAGACGGATCTATTTCTTTATCTCCCCATGAATCATATGTTTGTAACAACAGGGACAGAATTTTCTCAATTCCAATCGACTAGGTGTATTGTGTCGATTCTTTTGAGTAATATATCTGGAAATCCCTATTGATTCTTTATTAGCAATGTTTCGAACACAACTAGTACATTCCAAAATAACCGTTACTCGGGCATCTTTACCCTTGGCCATGAACCTCCTTTGTATTTTTGATTCACGCAACTATTTCATTTTCAGATCCAAAAAAAAATGACGAAAGGAACGAAAAAAGCAGAAGTTGCTAAAATGATGAAAGATTTCATTTCAATCATATTATAGTAATAATAAGTAATACAAAGATTTTAAAATTGAGAATCGCAGTACAGTATTTCATTTTTCATTTCAGTATCTTGTATTAAATTTTTGTGCTAGCCATCAAATTTTTATTTCCGTTATCACTCGTTTATTAATTTAATTAGAACCTAGGCCCAAGTCCGAGTTTGACTGAGGTTGAATCCACTTTTATTCTTTCTCTTTTCTTTTTCTAACTTTTTTTTTATTAGAATAAAAAAAAAAGATAAGGGGAGAGGATTAGTCACAGATATTTGATTGTAGCTCTAATCTTCTTCACCCCTTCCCGGGTTAAGAACTAGAATGGGTTAATCACTAGAATGAAAAAAAGGGGAATATCAACGCATCTGGGAATAAACGATTGATCTCTATCAATAGACCCGCTAAAGACCCGAACCAGAGAGTACTTACTACTGGTGCCACGGAGAGATATGTTTTTAGATCTCTCATTTTTAAAACTCCTTCTTTATTCTTTATAGTAATTTGTACTACATAATGATAATACATATATGATCAGATGTCTATATAGTTCCGCTTGTATTGTGCACGAACTCTCTAATTGAAATTGAAATGTACAACAATTTGGTAGATATTCTTTTTTTTTTCTAAAAAAAAAAAAGAATATGTCCCTTTCCGCCTCAACATTATCTAAAAATATATTTTTTTTACGGGGGGTTTCATAGTTATTTCATGCGTCTATAAGTTTTATTATTATTATTATATGGTATGTATGTTATATGATATGAAACAAAAAAGAAGAAATGGCAATATAATTTGTTTATATCAAATTAGAAAAAAATCAAAATCTTGAAAAACAAGATAGGCATTCTCTACAATGCCACTGTAGACCAATTGAAAGGGATGTAGCGCAGTTTGGTAGCGCGTTTGTTTTGGGTACAAAATGTCACGGGTTCAAATCCTGTCATCCCTACCTATTACTTATTCTTCTGAACAGAAAAAAGGAATCAATTAAGATCGATTACAATTAAACATACATAATTAATCTTTTCTTTCATTTTATCATATTCTATATGATAGTATATGCATGCAAAATATATTAGGATTACTTTTATTTTATTAAAAATAACGCGCTCTTAGTTCAGTTCGGTAGAACGCGGGTCTCCAAAACCCGATGTCGTAGGTTCAAATCCTACAGAGCGTGATTGCATTCTTGTTATTGGTAAGTAAAAATTGTACTGAAATAATTGAATAGCAATCTGAATTTGACCCCCTACTTGCTTGAATTCATAGGGGGTCAAGCAAAAAAAATAGATGGTAATTAATCAAAGGTCCAACCGGTCACCACGTCTGTATTGTAAATATGCAGTTACAAATAATCCAGCCAAAGTAATAGGAATTAGACCTAATACGATTCCAAATAGAAAAACTTCAATCATTTCAATTTATTTGCACCAGAAGAAAAAAAAAAGGAGAGGTAATATCGATCCTTAAATATTAATATGTATTGTCCATGAATCTCAATGATCAATAATTGGAAATTGACAAGATAAAGAGCTCTAGAATATATAAAATATATGGACTACCCCACAAATCTTTCTTTTTATGAATTGTACAGTTAATTAATTTTAAATAAGTCGTATCTTGCTCAGACCGATAAATAGAGCTGAGGTTATAGTTAAAACTGCTAATAGAAAACCGAAATAACTAGTTATAGTAAGCATGAAGAGGCTAAATGAAAAAAAATTGATTATTTTCATACATAGGTTTATAAAGCACTTGCCTAAGTTTCCATATTTGAAAAAAAAATGATATAATTTGAATATATATTCAAAAAAATCTATCAAAAAAATAAAATAAATGAAATA